GCATATTTACAATACAGACGTGGTGATCAGTTGGATCTTTGATTGAGTAACATTTCTTTTTTTGATTGACCTCCTCCCTGCGGGAAGTAAAATTCAAGTTTCAATTCCACTTTTTTTCTTAAGTTTTTTTATTGTGATTCGACATAACATAAACGGAATCACGCTCTGTAGGATTTGAACCTACGACATCGGGTTTTGGAGACCCGCGTTCTACCGAACTGAACTAAGAGCGCTTTCTTATTACAGGAGATACGACTGTAGTGTAAAGAAAAGGGTTTTTACCCCCAAACATATCTTGCATACGTATAATATGCAAAAATGAAAGATTATGTCCAATTTCGATCGATCTTAATTAATCCCTCGTTACTGCCCATAGGAGAAGTAATAGGTAGGGACGACAGGATTTGAACCCGTGACATTTTGTACCCAAAACAAACGCGCTACCAGGCTGCGCTACATCCCTTTTTAAAGTTCTTGTACAGTGTCATTGTACAAAATCCCTGTCTTGTTTTCCACATTGTTATTTTCCCCTCTATCTATATACAATTTTCTTGTCATTTCTTCTTTTTGGTTTCATATAATAAAAAAATTTTATACATCTGTAACGTATAAAAATGAAAATTTATCTTATCGGCGTATCGTATAAAAAAAAGAATAAAAATTTATCGGAAATGCTCAGGAAGAAGGGGTCATCTTTTTCTTTTTTAGGGACAGGAAAATCTCATCTATTGATTCATTGTACATATCTATTTTAGTTAGGAATTCCGCGTAAAGAAAAAAATACAAATGATCTTGAACTACAACATCTGACCATACATATATGTATTACAATATTACAATAAAGAAGGAGGATTTTTAATGCGAGATATAAAAACATACCTCTCTGTGGCACCTGTGCTAACTACTCTATGGTTTGGGTCTTTAGCAGGTCTATTGATAGAAATTAATCGTTTATTCCCAGATGCCTTGTCATTCCCTTTTTTTTCATTCTAGTTATTAATATGCGAAGAAATGAAGAAAATTAGGGATACAATTCTACGTGACTAAAATTTCGCCCCTTCCCTTTTTTTCAGTTGTTTAGGATAGGAAGGAAAGAAAAAGAAAAAGTGTATTGAACCTCGACAAAAATCTGGTGAATTTAAGATCGAATTTTGGGGAACATAAATGGAAATGTGTATCCAGATCTAGGGCAGGATCCACGAAATCATAGCATAGAAAGAAGATATTTAAATGAAATATTGGGATTTAAGATAGGAATAATTGATAGTTAGAAAGAAATTGTATTACTTAATTATTACTCTATTATTAATTATAACTATTACTCTATTAATATTAATTGAATTTAATTGAATTTCAAGTTAGTAACTTCTATTGATTTTCTTATTGATTTTTTTTGTTCTTTTATTCTTCTTCGGTTTTGGTCGAAAATAGAAGAAGTTAAGTCGATCCAAAATAAAAAGGGGGGTTCATGGCCAAGGGTAAAGATGTCAGAGTCAGGGTTATTTTGGAATGTACCAGTTGTGTCCGAAATGGTGTCAATAAAGAATCGCCGGGTATTTCTAGATATATTACTCAAAAGAATCGACGCAATACATCCAGTCGATTAGAATTGAGAAAATTTTGTCGCTATTGTCACAAGCATACGATTCATGGGGAAATAAAGAAATAGATGGAACGTGTGCGTGATCTTTCCAAGGAAGAGGAAGAACTTAACATATATAAACTTAACATATATAATGTACATAATATATACAATACAAATCAAACCCGATTATATTTTCATATATATATATGATATGCATTATATATGATATGTATAATATATACGATACGAATCAAAGCCTATTTCGGTCAGATCTGAATCTGAAATGAATAAAGAAATAGAATTTTAAAGATAAGGAATAAACCATGGATAAATCCAAGCAACCTTTTCGTAAATACAAGCGATCCTTTCGTAGGCGTTTGTCCCCAATTGGATCTGGGGATCGAATCGATTATAGAAACATGAGTTTAATTAGTCGATTTATTAGTGAACAAGGAAAAATATTATCTAGACGGGTGAATAAATTGACCCTGAAACAACAACGATTAATTACTATTGCTATAAAACAAGCTCGTATTTTATCTTTGTTACCTTTTCTTAATAATGAGAAACAATTTGAGAGAGCCGAGTCGATCCCCAGAACTACTGGTCCTAGAACCAAAAATAAATAAACATACTCCTCAATTGACTCAAAACTCCAATCGGAACTCAAGCTCAGATTGATGTTTTGTTCAAAAGGACTAGAATCCCGATTTTTTCTTGTGTTATAAGAAATAAAAAATGGGGGAAGAAGAAATCTTTTTTTTTATTGAAACATGTTCGTTCATTCCTACTACTTATCTTAATATTTTTATTCTATCTTCCCGGAGTTCATTCTCCGGGGAATTCTGTTTCAATTTCAATCATTTCTGTATTATATTTGATAATATCATATCCTTTATTTGATAATCTTATTGGAAATCATGTAAAGACAATTCTTATTTGATATAGATATTTGCGCAAGTATTTTACGATTAAGAAGCAATTGCTTCTTGTACAGATTTGGTATTAATCTACTATAATTATAGAATACCTTATTCTCACGAATTACTGCATTTATTCGAGTGATCCACAAACTACGAAAATCCCTCTTTTGCCTGCCTCTATCTCGATGAGAGGAAACCAAAGCTCTCATTTTCTGTTGAATAGTCGTTCGAGTAAGTCTTGAATGAGCCCCAATAAAGGTTGATGCAAATAAACGAATTTTTGTTCGACGTCTCCGAGCTATATATCCTCGTCTAACTCTGGTCATTGAATCAAATTAAACCTTAATGAATAACTAATTGATTTCTCTTCTTTCAGTCATCCTTTCCCCCCCCCGTCAATTAATAACAAAACGGATTATTCCGATATATAAAAAAAATATAAATTCCAATGGCTTTTGCTACTATGACCTTCCCAACCACGATTTTTTATTCCTTCCAGGCATTTCGCCTGGAAATAAGAAATTCTAACGATACTAAATTAAAAAAAAATAGTGGGTTCCGTCGTTTCTATGGTTACTTTTTAAACGGTGAGGTCCTCTCTATACACCGGAGCCTCTTCTTTCATTTTATCAAATGTTATTGTTAACTTGTATAGTTCACACTCTTTGGCTCTACCCATCAATTATACAGTAATTGTTCTTTTCACAATAAGAGTTATCCATACAGTGACGGCATTTAATTATGAAAGTTGGCTAGGTAGCTGACCCTGTTAGTCCGTTCTTTCAAGAATAGGGGTATAACCTTTTTGCTTCTTATAATACCATTTCCTCCGCTTAATGGATAACCATTTGCCCCCAATGGGGAATTGCTTTTCATCTCAAATCTAGGTGATTGGATTTGCACCAATGTAAACCATAAATTCCAAACACAATATAGGTATATGATAGATCTTCTCTATCTATCCTATTCATTGGTACTGGTCATTGATACTGGAAAATTGTTCCATTTGTTCGAACTCATGATCTGAACGAATCGCACATACACCCTAGTACATGTTCCTCGACGCTGAGGACATCCTCTAAGAGCGGGAGATTTCGTGACATTTCTTATTGGCTGTCTTGTGTTTCTAATAAGTTGTTTAATAGTTGGCATGTCGTATGTATATATAGAATTCTAGAATGGAATGGATTGGTTTAGATCGATCTTAACCTGATGATTGATATGAATTTTTTCTATTCAATATCAAATCGCAGAAAATTCGAATTATGGTTTGAAATGGATTTACATGGAATCCCCAGTATTTTCATTTTCGACCGCTACAAGATCAACAATGCCATGAGCTTGGGCTTCTGTTGCTGACATAAAAACATCCCTTTCCATGTCTTCGGATACAACCCATAAAGGGTTACCCGTTCTTTGTACATAAACCCTTGTGAGGGTTTCGCGAAGTTTCAGTAGTTCTTCCGCTTCCAGGATAAATTCGCCTGCTTGTGCCTCATAAAAAGAACTAGCAGGTTGGTGAATCATAACCCTGATGATATTGATATAACATCATGAACGGTTCTTCTATCTTGCATGATTGGGCTAAAGTAAAGGATAAAAAAAATAAGAAAAAAAAAGAAAAATAGAATTGTACAACCGTACAGGCATCTTTTGTGCATACGGCTCCACAATGGAATTTACTTTTTCTTTTTCTTCTCTTCTATATCTATTGAAGAAAGAAATAGAATCCATCCGATCCAGATCGTTGAATGATCCATTTACCACCCTTCCCTTCGTAGGAGTAAAAAAAAATACTATGATGGTTCTGTTGCTTTATATATTTATTTTGTCTGTGATTTAGCAATCCCAAAGTTTCTTTCTGATACGATCAAATAAGGAAAAAAATGATATTTTTTTTTTTCATTTTCGTACTTTTTCTTTCATAAATATCAGAAAGAGAATTCTGGTGTGGAAAAAAATGGTTTGTGACGCTGAAATGTACCCCCGACACATAAGATCAAATCCGAAATGACCTATGTTTCATACTACTATCTCGACATAAATAAAATCTCATGTTATGAAAAAACAATAATGGTTTGCTCATATCGAACTCGAAGTGCCATGCTATTATTACTTATTATTCATATTTAATATGGCGAAGGCATAGTCTTCCTTTTTTTTTTCAAATAAAAAAACTCATTGGCGCCAAGCGTGAGGGAATGCTAGACGTTTGGTAATTTCTCCTCCGACCAGAATGAAAGATCCCATTGAAGCGGCTAATCCCATGCATATTGTATGCACATCGGGTGGCACAAATTGCATAGTATCATAAATGGCTATTCCTGGTATTACCCATCCGCCGGGAGAGTTTATAAATAAATAAAGATCCTTAGTATCATCTTCTATACTGAGATATACCATGAGACCAACAAGTTGATTCGAGATCTCGCTATCAATTTCTTGGCCTAAAAAAAGTAATCTTTCTCGATAAAGTCGGTTGATTAGGACAAAGTTGGTTCCCTTAGTAACCGTACATGCACCTTTGGATGCATACGGTTCAAAAATTGCGAAAAAAAGAATCAATGTGTCGATTCCAGTTCTATTTCTTTTTTTTTTCTGTAACAGGTTTTTGTTTTTCTAATGAAGGAAGGGGGTCTTCCTCTTCTATTTTTCAAAAAACATAACATAAGATGAGTTTTTGTTCCCTTACCTATAAAAAAAAAAGAATTGGATTTGAAAAGAACTTATTGAACTAACCTCTCACTGATGTATTGTTTCATCGAGATTCAAATGACGATGTCATTTTATTGTTCCTGAACGGGCCCTTTCAATTTTTTTTAGGTTCATGTTCTACTCCGGGAAAAGATCTGCCCGAATTCCATTTGTACATATAGGGCAAATGATCTCAGTACCACTTTTTTTGTTACGACTTCTTTTTCAATTTGTTTCATGTCTTCTCCAAACTATTCGATGTATTCACCATACTATTCCATTGGTTGGCAGTTTGAGATCGCTCCTATAGCGATAGTAAGTATAAGAATCGTTTATGATACAAGTGGTAATCGTACATATATTATATATTTGTTACCAATTTGGTATTTTCTGAACGGAGCCTGGAGACTTTATTTTATCAGTCCAGGTCAACCATAAATTCTTCTAATTGATAATATTGATCCCCAATATAAATTGATCTAATTGTACTTCACGCTCCAAATGATTGATAGTTCACTCAATCTCAATACAATATTTCTTGGGCGAAAAAGAGGATATCTCGATCGGGGGAGAGAACGGGTAAATCCCATATGACCCAATATGTCTGACAAGTCGCACTATACGTCAACCCAAACTGCATCTTCCTCTCCAGGACTCCGAAAAGGTACTTTTGGAACACCAATGGGCATTAAATTAAAGAAAAAAAATGAAATATTATACTTCACTTTAATATGGAAACGTAACAATGGGTTTATTGTCTTCATCCTTTTTCTGTTTATTCTATTTTCTAGATAGATTGATTGGAAGGTTTATAGAGTAAGATAGAATGAATAAAGACAAATTTTAACGAACGGAGCATTCGATCGTTCGAATGATAAACAAGTATCTATGCATTCGTTCCCCCAAAATGGGACCAATTCTCCCATTGCGTATTGGTACTTATCGGGTATAGAATAGATCTGCTTCTCTTTGTTCTTATGAACAGAATTGTTCCGTTATTTTCAATGGAACGGAATAAATATTAACTCTTTCTCATACAGAATCCACTGAAAAGGTTAGGTACTTAGGTACATAGTATAGTCCTTTCCAATGCGATAAAATAAGGTGACATAGTGTCTATTTATCTTTGATAAAGGGGTATTTCCATGGGTTTGCCTTGGTATCGTGTTCATACTGTCGTATTGAATGATCCCGGTCGATTGCTTTCTGTCCATATAATGCATACAGCTCTAGTTTCTGGTTGGGCCGGTTCGATGGCTCTATACGAATTAGCGGTTTTTGATCCCTCTGATCCTGTTCTTGATCCAATGTGGAGACAAGGTATGTTCGTTATACCCTTCATGACTCGTTTAGGAATAACCAATTCGTGGGGTGGTTGGAGTATTTCAGGAGGAACTATAACGAATCCGGGTATTTGGAGTTATGAAGGTGTCGCAGGGGCACATATTGTGTTTTCTGGCTTGTGCTTCTTGGCAGCTATCTGGCATTGGGTGTATTGGGATCTAGAAATATTCTGTGATGAGCGTACGGGAAAACCTTCTTTGGATTTGCCCAAGATCTTTGGAATTCATTTATTTCTCTCAGGGGTGGCTTGCTTTGGCTTTGGCGCATTTCATGTAACAGGTTTGTATGGTCCTGGAATATGGGTGTCCGATCCTTATGGACTAACCGGAAAAGTACAATCTGTAAATCCAGCGTGGGGCGCGGAAGGTTTTGATCCTTTTGTTCCGGGAGGAATAGCCTCTCATCATATTGCAGCGGGTACATTGGGCATATTAGCGGGTCTATTCCATCTTAGTGTCCGTCCGCCTCAACGTCTATACAAAGGATTACGTATGGGAAATATTGAAACTGTACTTTCTAGTAGTATCGCTGCTGTTTTTTTTGCAGCTTTCGTTGTTGCTGGAACTATGTGGTATGGTTCAGCAACTACCCCAATCGAATTATTTGGTCCTACTCGTTATCAGTGGGATCAGGGATACTTTCAACAAGAAATATATCGAAGAGTTAGCGCCGGACTAGCCGAAAATCTGAGTTTATCGGAAGCTTGGTCTAAAATTCCCGAAAAATTAGCTTTTTATGATTACATTGGTAATAATCCGGCAAAAGGGGGATTATTCAGAGCAGGCTCAATGGACAACGGGGATGGAATAGCTGTTGGATGGTTAGGACACCCCGTCTTTAGAGATAAAGAAGGGCGCGAGCTTTTTGTACGTCGTATGCCTACTTTTTTTGAAACATTTCCGGTAGTTTTGGTAGATGGAGACGGAATTGTGAGAGCCGATGTTCCTTTTAGAAGGGCAGAATCAAAGTATAGTGTTGAACAAGTAGGTGTAACTGTCGAGTTCTATGGTGGCGAACTCAATGGAGTTAGTTATGGTGATCCTGCTACTGTAAAAAAATACGCTAGACGTGCCCAATTAGGTGAAATTTTTGAATTAGATCGGGCTACTTTGAAATCCGATGGTGTTTTTCGTAGCAGTCCAAGGGGTTGGTTCACTTTTGGGCATGCTACGTTTGCTTTGCTCTTCTTTTTTGGACACATTTGGCATGGTGCTAGAACCTTGTTCAGAGATGTTTTTGCTGGTATTGATCCAGATTTGGATGCTCAAGTGGAATTTGGAACATTTCAAAAACTTGGGGATCCAACTACAAGGAGACAAGTAGTCTGATACAACATTGCTCTGGTATCTTTCGCCTCTATTTTTTTTTTGATTTGACATAAGGTACCGGAGAAATCTTGATTTGAATCACCATTTATTCTTTGACTCTTTCCTTTTCTTTATATGGTAAATAATCCCAAATGAATAGGTGTGGAAGCTATAATTGTAATTGTAAACCACGATCGAATCTATGGAAGCATTGGTTTATACATTCCTTTTAGTCTCGACTTTAGGGATAATTTTTTTCGCTATCTTTTTTCGAGAACCGCCTAAGGTTCCGACTAAAACTAAAAAAATGAAATAATTTTTCATTATCTTAATTGAAGTAATGAGCCTCCCATATTGGGAGACTCATTACTTCAACTAGTCCCCGTGTTCTTCGAATGGATCTCTTAGTTGTTGAGAGGGTTGCCCAAAAGCGGTATATAAGGCGTACCCAGTAAAGCTTACAAGTAAACCAGATATGGAGATGGCGACTAGGGTTGCTGTTTCCATTTTTAGATAATTTCAAGATCACAATGGATCTACGATAAGATCGTTTATTTACAACTACAACGGAATGTTATACAAAGTCAACAGATCTCAACCAATGAATAGTATTTTATGGCTACACAAACCGTTGAGGGTAGTTCTAGATCTGGGCCAAGACGAACTACTGTAGGGAATTTATTGAAACCATTGAATTCGGAATATGGTAAAGTAGCACCGGGCTGGGGGACTACACCACTTATGGGGGTCGCAATGGCTCTATTTGCGATATTCCTATCTATTATTTTGGAAATTTATAATTCTTCCGTTTTACTAGATGGAATTTCAATGAGTTAGGTTCATAAGAACTAGAAAGTCCTAGTTTTTCAATCAAAAAAATTACTTTACTTAAGACAGACTCAGATTTCTAGACCATTTTGGTAGTTCGACCGTGGGATTTATTTGTTTCGGTATTTCCGGAATATGAGTGTGTGACTTGTTATAATTGATCCTATTGATAATACAGAAAATGGGCCTGTCATCTCTATCAAGATGATTCTACCTCGTCGGATATTTATTCTAGTATCTGGAGCACGGAATATATAGAATAGATCAAGAAAAGAAATATTTGAACTATGATTCATACCTACTATTTACTATTCAGACCTCGCAACCGGGCTCAAAAAAAATTCAAATAGGTATTTCCTAAATCAAACTATTTTTTTTTTCTTCTTTCAGTTTGAACAAAGGACAAATGTTTCTCTAGATTTTGTTGAGTCATTACATCCATTCTATTGAATAAGTGATCATCAAATGGTTCTTACTCAGAAAACCTTTGAGTTTAGCTTGAGTCTTTGCTTGATTAAATCATCGTGGTTCTAGTATGAATCTGAGGTTTCAATTGATTCATAGGGTCTCAACAAGGGAATTCCTATCAATAGCAAAACTATTGTTAATTTGCATTACGCACAAAAAAAAATCAAATAACAAATAAAAAAATAGGGAAGAGAAGATTCAAGAGGCCTGTAACGATCAACATAAAGAAAGACAGATGAGCCAACTTGATATTTTTGGCATTATCATCACAAAGAAGAGATTCCGGATTTTTGTTACTTCGTATCTTTGGGGCAAATCGAATCAAGTGACTAAGAAGTTTTGAACTTTCTATTACATATCCGTTGAAATCAGTATTTGTGTGTTTCGGCTTGAGCCGTACGAGATGAAATTCTCATATACGGTTCTCAGAGGGGGAATTCCTTTGGATTACCTATCTCAATAAGGTATATGATTGGTTTGAGGAACGTCTCGAGATTCAGGCGATTGCGGATGATATAACTAGTAAATATGTTCCTCCTCATGTAAACATATTTTATTGTTTAGGGGGGATCACACTTACTTGTTTTTTAGTACAAGTAGCTACAGGTTTTGCTATGACTTTTTACTATCGTCCAACCGTTACAGAAGCTTTTTCCTCTGTTCAATACATAATGACTGAGGCCAATTTTGGTTGGTTAATTCGATCAGTTCATCGATGGTCAGCAAGTATGATGGTTCTAATGATGATCCTGCACGTATTTCGTGTGTATCTCACAGGTGGATTTAAAAAACCCCGCGAATTAACTTGGGTTACAGGTGTGGTTTTAGCTGTATTGACTGCATCTTTTGGT